AATATCGCTTTTTCCTAGATAATTCTTGCTAGGAATATTCTTGAGTATGTTAAAAAATTTTTCTTTAGTTCTGGTAGAATTTTCTTGGTTCTTATTTGTTTCTAATGATGATCTATAAATATAGGAGTTATTCTTAGTTTCAGAATGAATATATTTATATGATAAAAGATCATATCTATAGTTTTTTTTAAAATTCTCCTCTTTATTTGGTAATAAATACACTTTCGAATTTTGTTTTTTTTTTGAATCAAGTAATTGGTCTTTTTCAGAGGAATACCATTTGTTTAAATCTTTATTTTGAGACGTATGGCATTGATTGATTCTATTTTCCCATTTTTGGGGGATTAATCTAGACGATTTAATCTGAGATAAATCGTATTGATAATGACCTCTTAACCAGTTTTTCCATGGATTCATTCCAGAATTTGGAAGTTTCTTATGTCTTACTTTGGAATGAAATATTCCTTGTCTTCCAAAAAAATCCTTTATTTCAGTCTTAAGAAAAAAAGACGGTCCATTATATTGAAGAATAGATCTTAACTTATTGAAGTTAATAATTTGGGTTTGTGATAATTTTAAAAATACATATTTTTGTGACAAGTAAGATAAATCAAAAAAAATATCTGATTTCCGCTTACTATTTTTAAGATTCTCAAAAGCCCTTTTTATAGTCATAGGCGAAATAAAGTCAATTTTATTTTTTTTTGTTTTATTAATACTTTCTTGATTTGTTTCATTATTGTCAATGTATTTATCATTATCAAGAATTTTTTTTGTTGATTCGAGAAAAAGTTGTAGAGCGATTCTGCGCATATTAATGATACATAGAAAGATATCTATGTATATTTTTTCAATGAAAAATTGAACTATTAATTCAATATTTTTTCTTTTTAATATTTTCAAAATTTTTGGGGATGATTCTGCATTATTCTTTTTCTTTTTTTTGATTCCTGGCATTACTTTTTTTTTATTTTTTTTCATTATTTCTATTTCATTTCTGATTGTGTTTCTTCTATCAATCTTATGTTTCATTTCTTCTTCTGCCTGTGAAAAATTTGTCCAACCTGTAGATCCAATTTGACTAAGTGATTCATGAATTGTCTGATTGCTGATTATGGAACTCTTTTCTGTTTGAGTTTCACTTGATTCATATATTTCTCTCGATATCAATTCTCTCCGTATAAATAATGGAATTTTCTTGCTGTTTAAAAGTTCTTTTATTATTCGTTTTACAAAGAAAACTGCTTTTGCTTCGTTCTTTTTTATTTTTTTTAAAATTCTTCGAACTCTCAAATTTAATTTTCTGATTTCGACTTGATAGTCTATATCTTTAAAAATGGGTTCAAAAAAGGAAGGTGTTTTTCGAGGAGGACCAAAAGGATATTCCGTTTCCATTCCCAAAACTGTTAAAAAACAAGAATCAAAATCCTCTTGTTGCTTTAGATCTCTATCAGAATCAGAGAGTCCTAGCTTAGATCTGTGCCAAGGTTTCAAACGAAAAGGATATAGGATTTTGATCTGAAAACCCCCTCTTAACCAATTTTTAGGAAGTTTTGTTTTGGAGAATTGAAGACCATTAGGGCTGCATTTTAGATAAATTTCTCTATTCCAATCTTGGAAATCCTCATACCATTCTGGCGATTGCCGTAATAAAATACGGACAATATTCTTAGCTATTATCAATAAGGGTAATTTAATATATCTTCTAAAAATTGATTGAACTAGTAATAGAATACTTCTTGTTTTTTGTGCATGTGGAATGTTCTCCCAGAATTCCATTGTGTCTTCCTGGGTGTTTTTTTTTATTTTGAATTGTTGATCCAAAATTTCTAATTCTGGCTTTTTACCGAACCAACCTCTAATATTAAAAAACAGTTTGATTAGGTCGGATATAGGAAAAGGATAATCTTCCATTTTTTCCAAAAAAAGGGGGGAATGGGGATTTCTTTGAGACGGTCCCCAAATAACAATTTTACGCCTTTGAGAGCGCATAGATCCTTTGATTACGGATCGACGAAAATCTGGTTCTTCCAAATAACTTATAAAACCCAAATTTCTATTCAATTTTTTATAAAAACTAGAATTTGTGAAATAAGACGTATTCAAAGTTCCTAAAGTTCGTCTCGAACGCTTTAAAAAAGTTATAGGTTTAAATCTTCTTGTTCGAAGCTGGTGGGACAGCCCTTGCATTACGCCTTGTTCTTTTCGTCGTTTTTTTAAATGTTGGTGCAACTCGTTGATTAATTTGTATGACCATCGAGGGAGTTTTTTACCGATTTCATTTATTCCATTTGAATCAATTTTGGCTTGGTTTTTTTGTGATTTTTCTATTTTCTGTTCATATTCTCGAGAATTAGGATAGGGAAGAAGGATATCATGAATTTTATTTAGTTCAGATGTTTTTGTGCAATTTTCTATCGAAGTTTGATTTATGATTGAAGAATTTATTATTGAAGATGAAAACAATTTCTTGATTCTTCCACGATACATCCCAGTCAAA